AGTGATAACTTTCAAATTCAGAGAAACCCTGGAATGAAAAATGGGCAATCCTGAGCCAAATCCGATTATTTTACGAAAATAAACATAAACAAAGGTTCAGCAAGCGAGAATAATAAAAAAGGAAAGGATAGGTGCAGAGACTCAATGGAAGCTATTCTAACAAATGGGGTTGACTGTTGGTAAAGGAATCCTTATATCGAAACTCCAGAAAGGATGCAAGATATACCTATAAAAAAGAAAAAAATAAAAAAAAAATAGGTATACTAATGAAAAACTATCTCAAAAAAGACGACCCGGACCCGTATTTTTTTTTTATTTATATGCAAAATAAATTTATATGAAAAATAAAAAGAATTGTTGTGAATCGATTCCAAGTTAAAGAAAGAATCGAATAGAATATTCATTAATCAAATCATTCACTCCATAGTCTGATAAATCTTTTGAAAAACTGATTAATCGGACAAGAATAAAGATAGAGTCCCGTTCTACATGTCAATATCAATACCGACAACAATGAAATTTATAGTAAGAGGAAAATCCGTCGACTTTAAAAATCGTGAGGGTTCAAGTCCCTCTATCCCCAACCCCCAAAAGCCCGTTTGCTATCTATTTATTTTATCCTACCCTTTTTGTTAGTGGTTCAAAGTTCCTTATGTTTCTCATTCATCCTATTCTTTTTTACATTTTTTACAAACGTATCCTAGCAGAATTTTGTTCTCTTATCACAAGTCTTGTGATATATTGTGATATATATATATGATATACGTACAAATCTCTTGAGCAAGGAATACCTATTTGAATGATTCATAATCCATATGATTACTCATATGGAAATTTACAAAGTCTTCCTTTTGAAGATCCAAGAAATTCCTGTTCGAGACTTTAAATTTAATACTTTTTCATTTTTTTTTTTGTTTTCATTTTTAATTGACATAGACCCAAGTCGTCTAGTATTATGATGATAATGCGTTGGTAATGGTCGGGATAGCTCAGTTGGTAGAGCAGAGGACTGAAAATCCTCGTGTCACCAGTTCAAATCTGGTTCCTGGCATATGATTAATTTGTATGAGTATCTACTCTACAAATTAATTGATAGGGATCGGCATAATACATACTTATCTAGCTAGATATCCGTAAGTAAACCCTCTCTCTTTATTTATTTTATTTTTTCTATTTTGTATTTATTTTCTCTTTTTTAAATGAGCAAAGAGTCTATTCTAATGTGTCTATTATAATGTAGTAAAAGAAAAAATTAGAATGTGGTAAAAGAAAAAATTTGCTTATCTTTCCTCTTCTTTTTTATTTGTTCACACTGCGGTGCGGCTCCTCACATTCAAAAAGAATGTTAATACTTCATACATATTTAATTAAAATTTAATTAAAAGATTAAAATAATTAAAAGATTAAAATAGTTGGTTGAAAGGCCCAACCAAAAGTTGGGTCTAGAGGAGTTCAAGGATAGAAATAACCAAGACTCATCTCAGCTACGGTACAAATAGAATCCGATCCCCTTTCATTTATTTCTTTGTATTCTCTTTCATATTCCATTTCTTCATAGACTCTCTAGAGTTCATTTAAGTGATGTGCGCGATACAAAGTTCACGGTACAGAACCCTTGTTGTTCATCCTATTGTCTCGGCTCGTCCGAAATAAAATAAAAAAGTCTCTTCAAAAAAAAAATCGAGAATCTCAATGATGTATTGTCTTTTATTTCTTTTTATTTATTAGCCTATCCATAAGAATACGAAAACCTCAATTCCTCTGTTTGAGCTAGAAGAGAATGTACAAATATTCCTTGAATATTCGAAGTTGTAATTAGTTTCTTATCATTCAATGAGCGTCTTGTATTTCATAAAAATTGGGGGCAATGTAATCCTTACGTAAAGGCCACCCTATCCAACTTTCGGGCATTAAGATACGTTTCAGTCGTGGATGATTCTCATAAGAGATTCCCAACATGTCATAAGATTCTCGTTCTTGAAAATCCGCACTTTTCCAAACCCAGAAAACTGACGGAATTCTAGGGTTACTCCTTGGAGCAAATACTTTTATACATACTTCTTCCGGTTGATCTACACCATACTCTATTCTCGTAAGATGGTACACACTGGCTAACAGTCCCCCCGGCGCTACATCATAGGCACATTGGGAACGTAGATAATTGTAACCATATACATATAAAATAACAGCAATGGAATGCCAATCCTCAGGCTTTATTTGTAAAGTCTCTATTCCTTGGTAATCGAAGCCCAAAGATCTATGAACTAGCCCGTGTTTGACTAGCCAAACAGACAAACGACCCTGCATCTTTTTTATCTCTCCCGCACTTTTCTTTTTTTATTTGTAATTTGTATAAGATAAGTATTTCACATTTACAATGAAATCTAATTTATGAAGATTAATTCGTTGTTTGTTATTATGTTTCTGTAAAAAAAAATCCTACCTAATTCACTAATTCGTGGGAAGATAGTGAACCCTTGTAGTTGAAAAATGTGTCAGG